AATAAGGTGCCTGATAAAAGGATTATTTTGATAGAATAAAACATGTATATTTTACCCTTATTATATTTTTTAGAATTAAACTAAAACCTAAGAAATCAAAATTCTTTGTGCCTCATACACTAAAATATAAAAAGATAAGCTAAGTTAAGCTATTAGGTTCATACCCTAAAGATAGAAGTGACCTTCTTCTTTTTAATTACAAATTACAGAAAAATTATATTTTTTATAATCATAATTATAGGTACCATAATCTCCTTAAGAGCTAATAGATGATTGGGAATATGAATAGGTCTTGAATTAAATATAATTTCTTTTATCCCACTTATTTATAAAGAAAAAATAAATACAACTCACGAAAGCTGTATAATCTATTTTTTAATTCAAAGAATAGGATCTATTATTATATTAATTTCTGTTTTAATTAATTCTTTTTCATTTAACTCTCCGTACATAAGAGAAGAATTATTCAGCTCCATGCTAGCCCTTAGCATACTTATAAAAAGAGGATCACCCCCTTTTCATTTCTGATTCCCAGAAATTATAGAAAAAATAAGATGACCAAGATGTTTTATTTTAATAACATGACAAAAAATTGCCCCGTTATATATCTTGTCCCATGTAATCAATATTAATGAATCGATTATTTATATTATAATTCCTATTATAGTAGTAACAGGATCTTTAGGAGGTTTAAATCAAACATCAATCCGAAAGATTATAAGATATTCATCAATAGACCATATAGGATGAATAATTGCATGTATAAAATTTGACAACAATTTATGAATATTTTATTTTTTAATTTACTCCCTTATTTTAGCAACATTAGTATATACATTTTGATTTTATTCTGCTTATCAGATAAATCAATACTCAAATAAAAGACTGATATTTTCAGACAAGATAATAATTATTGTTGCTTTCCTAAGATTAGGCGGGCTTCCTCCATTTTTAGGATTTCTACCAAAATTAATTGTTATTCAATTAACAATAAATTATAGATCCTACCTAATCTCAATTATTCTTGTAATAACTACCCTAATTACATTATTTTATTATTTACGATTAATTAGATCAATCTTTCTAATTAATAATTCATCTGTAAAATGACATACTTCTGTCAGAATAAATAATGTACCAATAACACTTATCACTACAGTAAACTCCATTTTTCCATTGATAGCAATTTTTTGATTATAAAGCTTTAAGTTAAAAAACTATTAACCTTCAAAGTTAAAATTACATAAACTTTATGTAAGCTTTAGTATGATAATACTACTTCAGAATTGCAGTCTGATATCATATATTGACTATAAAGCCTTAATTAACAAAACCCCTGTTAATTGATGAAAGTCTAATAACTTCAGAGTTAAAATCTGAGTATTTTGTAACTTCAGAGTTAAAATCTGAGTATTTTGTAACTTCAGAGTTAAAATCTGAGTATTTTGTAACTTCAGAGTTAAAATCTGAGTATTTTGTATAAAGCCTTAATTAACAAAACCCCTGTTAATTGATGAAAGGTTTTATAACCATAAATAGATTTACAATCTATCGCCTAAATTTCAGCCATTTCACCACTATGTATATGAATAAATGAATCTATTCCACTAATCATAAAGATATTGGATCTCTATATTTTTTACTAGGTGCCTGAGCAGGCGTAGTGGGAACTTCGCTGAGATTAATAATTCGAATTGAACTGGGAACCCCAGGAACATTTATTGGAAACGATCAAATCTATAATGTATTTGTAACTGCCCATGCATTTATTATAATTTTTTTCATAGTTATACCTATTATAATTGGAGGATTCGGGAATTGACTTGTTCCCTTAATAATTGGAGCTCCAGATATAGCATTCCCACGAATAAATAATATAAGATTCTGACTTTTACCCCCATCATTAACACTTCTGTTAGTTAGTAGAATTGCAGAAGGAGGTGCTGGGACAGGATGAACTGTTTATCCCCCACTATCAAATAATATTGCCCACAGAGGAGCTTCTGTTGATCTAGCTATTTTCTCTTTACATTTAGCAGGTGTATCCTCAATTTTAGGAGCAGTTAATTTCATTTCCACAATTATTAATATACGACCTGTTGGGATGACTCCAGAACGAATTCCATTATTTGTTTGATCAGTAGCAATTACTGCTTTATTATTATTACTTTCCCTACCAGTATTAGCTGGAGCAATTACTATACTATTAACAGATCGAAATTTTAATACATCTTTCTTTGACCCATCCGGTGGAGGTGACCCCATCCTATATCAACACTTATTCTGATTTTTTGGACACCCAGAAGTATATATTCTTATTTTACCCGGATTTGGATTAATTTCACATATTATTTCTATAGAAACAGGTAAAAATGAAGCTTTTGGATCATTAGGTATAATTTATGCTATAATAACTATTGGATTATTAGGATTTATTGTATGAGCACATCACATGTTTACTGTTGGAATAGATGTTGACACTCGAGCTTACTTTACATCAGCGACCATAATTATTGCTGTTCCAACTGGAATTAAAATTTTTAGCTGGCTAGCAACACTTCACGGAAGTAAACAATTAAATACACCCAGATTATTATGAGCTTTAGGATTTATTTTTTTATTTACAATTGGAGGATTAACTGGAGTTGTTTTAGCCAATTCTAGAATTGATATCACCTTACATGACACTTATTATGTAGTTGCCCATTTTCATTATGTACTTTCTATAGGAGCTGTATTCGCAATTATAGGAAGATTTATCCAATGATACCCTCTATTTACAGGACTTACCATAAACCCAACATGATTAAAGATTCAATTTTTCACTATATTTGTAGGAGTAAATTTAACATTCTTTCCTCAACACTTCTTAGGTTTAAGAGGAATACCACGACGATATTCTGACTACCCAGATAGTTACACTTGTTGAAATATTATCTCATCATTAGGTAGATCCATCTCACTAATTAGAATTATATTATTCATTTTCATTTTATGAGAAAGAATAGTAAGAAAGCGCCAAGTATTAGTAGCTAAGCAAACATCATCCAACATTGAATGAATACAGAAATACCCTCCTGCTGAACATTCATATTCGGAATTACCATTAATCTGTTCATCTTAATGTGGCAGATTAGTGCGATGAATTTAAGATTCATTTATAAAGATTTATCTTTCATTAAGAATTGCAACATGAGGAAATATAGACCTTCAAGACGCTAATTCACCCATAATAGAACAACTATCATTTTTCCATGATCACGCTCTAATAATTTTAATAATAATCTCAATTCTAGTAGGGTATATGTTAATGACTATAGTTATAACTAAGTTAACAGATCGTTTCCTATTAGAAGAACATACAATCGAAACTGTATGAACAATTCTCCCAGCTATTACATTAATCTTTATTGCACTCCCATCAATTCGAATTCTATATATAATAGATGAATCTATTAATGCCATATTAACAATTAAAACCATTGGACATCAATGATACTGAAGATATGAATATTCAGACTTCTCTAATGTAGAATTTGATTCATATATAATCCCAACTCAAGACTTACCAGAAGATGGTTTCCGTTTATTAGATGTAGATAATCGAGTAGTTTTACCAATAGATATTCATACTCGAATTATTGTTACATCTGCAGATGTAATTCACTCCTGAACTATTCCAAGAATTGGAGTAAAGGTAGATGGAACTCCTGGACGACTTAATCAAGCAAACTTTATTATTAATCGCCCAGGGCTTATATTCGGACAGTGTTCAGAAATTTGTGGAGCAAACCACAGATTTATACCAATTGTGCTAGAAAGAGTAGAAGTCAATCAATTTGCTAATTGACTAAACAATCAATCGTAAGCTCATTAAGTGACTGAAAGTAAGTAATGGTCTCTTAAACCAAAATATGGTAATTAACAAATACCCTTAATGAAAAAGTTAGTTTAATAAAAATATTAGTTTGTCAAACTAAAGATATTAATTTAATACTTTTTAATACCACAAATAGCTCCTATCTGATGAACAACATTATTCATTTTATTTAATATATCATTCCTAATAATAATTACAATCATATACTTTCAAAAAACACCCGAGCCTATTATAGATAAAAAAATAATTAAAAGAATTAAAAATCTTAATTGAAAATGATAAGAAATGTATTTTCAACCTTTGACCCAGTTACATCTATATCTACATCAATAAATTGAGTTAGATCAATAATTGTACTTACAGTGATTCCCAGTATATATTGAATAATTCCTTCACGATACAATATAATTTTTAAAATTCTACACCAAAAAGTTCACAATGAATTTAAAACAATCCTAGGAATTGAAAACCTAAATTTATCAATTATATTTGTCTCATTATTTATACTAATCCTAATAAATAACTTACTAGGGTTAATTCCGTATGTATTTACTAGATCATCGCATCTAGTATTCACCCTATCTCTAGCCCTTCCAATATGATTATCGGGGGTATTATTTGGATGAATCAATCATACTAAACATATACTTGCACACTTAGTACCTGAGGGCACTCCGATAATACTAGTACCATTCATAGTTTGCATTGAAACTATTAGTAATTTAGTCCGCCCAGTCTCATTATCAGTTCGATTAATAACTAATATGTTAGCAGGGCATATATTCCTATGTATATTAGGAAATTTAATTACAAACGCAAGAAGAACAGTATTTACATTAGGTATAATAACTGAATTATTCCTCTTAATATACGAAACAGCAGTAGCATTAATTCAAGCATATGTATTTTCATCACTTAGATTAATATATATTAAGGAAGTAACTTATGAGAACACATAATCACCCTTATCATCTTGTCGACGCAAGACCTTGACCATTCACAGGTGCAATTGGAGGATTAACTTTAACTTCAGGAATAGTTATATGATTTCATATAAACAACATATATTTATATTTTCTAGGAGTACTTATTTTATTACTTACTATAATTCAATGATGACGAGATGTAACTCGAGAAGGAACATATCAAGGAAAACATACTCTTCAAGTAACCCAAGGATTAAAAATAGGAATAATCCTATTTATTATTTCTGAAGTATTTTTCTTTGTTTCTTTTTTCTGAGGATTCTTTCATAGAAGATTAAGACCTGCTATTGAATTAGGAAGATGGCCCCCAAAAGGAATTATAACATTTAACCCTATACATGTTCCACTTTTAAATACTATAGTTCTTCTATGTTCAGGTATAACAGTTACATGGGCACACCATAGATTAATAGAAAAAAACTTTTCCCAAACCAAGAAGGCATTAATAATTACAGTTATATTAGGGTTATACTTTACAGTATTACAAGGTTACGAATATTACGAAGCCAGATTTACTATTAGAGACTCAGTCTTTGGGTCCTGCTTCTTCATAGCAACAGGATTTCACGGAATTCACGTAATTATCGGAACTACATTCCTTATAGTATGCTTAATACGACATATATTAAACCATTTTAGAAATAAACATCACTTCGGATTTGAAGCAGCAGCATGATATTGACACTTCGTAGACGTAGTATGACTATTTTTATATATTTCAATTTACTGATGAGGTAGATGCCCTTTTAGTATATATAGTATATTTAACTTCCAATTAAATGGATCATAATAATGAAAAGGGTAATATTCAAAATTATAACATCAATCATATTAACAACCATTATTTCAATTGCATTAATTTTTATCTGTTCAATAATTTCTAAAAAATCAATTCTAGACCGAGAGAAAATATCACCATTCGAATGTGGGTTTGACCCAAAAAGAAGATCTCGGATACCATTTTCTATTCAGTTCTTCCTTTTAGCTGTACTATTTTTAATTTTTGATATTGAAATTGTTATTATTCTACCAATAATAATTGTAATAAAGATGAGAATAATTAAAATTTGATTTTTAACAATTAGAGCATTCATTATAGTTCTATTAATTGGACTATACCATGAATGAAATAATGGAATTCTAGAATGAGCAAAATAATAGGGGTTGTAGTTAACAATAACATTTAATTTGCAATTAAAAAGTACTTCTTAGTCTACCTCATAAAAAGTAGTGAAGTAATAATTACATTTAGTTTCGACCTAAAATTAGAGTTATATTCTCCTTACTTAAATTTTAACTGAAGCCAAATAGAGGCATTTCATTGTTAATGAAATTAATGATTAATAAATCCAGTTAAAAGAGAAAGGTGATACCTAAAAGAAGCTGCTAACTATCTTTTAAAGCGGTTTAATTCCGTTTTTCTCTTCCTATTCATATAGTTTATTAAAAACCCTTCATTTTCAATGAAGAAATGAATTCTATTCTATGAATAACATGTTTGAGAGAAAAAATCCTATCCTAGTAACTTCAATACCATATTTTATATATTAAACTACTCAAACAAATTAAAGAAATTAAAAATAATAAAACAAAAATCAACATGAAAACCCTAACATTATTATACTGATACCAAACAATTAACTTACCAAATTTAGAAAATAAATTAATAGGACCTCTAGAAACTACATATTCCCCTCAACCAGAATCTATTACACTATCATAATTCTTAGATAGAGAAAAAAAACTATTATAAAGAATATAAGTACTAAATATAGGCATAAACCATATAAGTCCAGAAAAATAAGAAAGAGAATAATAACGAAAAAAAAGAAAAGAATCACACAATAAAATAAAAGAAATTTCATAACCTAATCAGCCACCTAAAAGAACAAACAAAATAGGTAAGATCTTAATATGAAGAGGGAAAAGAATTAGAGAAGGATTATTAAAAATTAATCAGCTTAAACATCTACCCCCCAAAATAGCTAAAAATGATAATAACATTATAGATTTCATTATTAAATTATCCTCATAATATCTCTGACAATTATTACAATTCATATTATAGGAAAGACAAAAATAAATTAAACGTATTCTGTAGGATACGGTAAGACCTACAGAAATAAAAAAAATGGTAAAGATAAAGAGGTTAAAATAAGAAGTAGATATTATTTCTAGAATTATATCTTTAGAATAAAACCCGGACATAAAGGGCAGCCCACACAAAGAAAAATTTGAAATACAAAAACAAGAACAAGTAAAAGGTAAATGGTTAATTATAACACCCATATGTCGAATATCTTGAGAGTCTCTCATACAATGAATTATTAACCCTGCGCATAAAAATAATAATGCCTTAAAAAAAGCATGAGTTAATAAATGAAAGAAGGCCAGGATTGGATATCCAATAAATAAAATAGATATTATTAAACCTAATTGTCTTAAAGTGGATAAAGCAATAATTTTCCTTAAATCATATTCAAAATTAGCCCCCAATCCTGCTATAAATATAGTTATTGCAGATAATAATAAAAAGAATCTACAATCGATATTTAATAATATATGAGAAAATCGAATTAATAAATAAACCCCCGCTGTAACTAAGGTCGAAGAATGTACTAAAGCAGAAACAGGTGTAGGAGCTGCCATAGCAGCAGGTAGCCAAGAAGAAAAGGGAATTTGAGCTCTTTTAGTAAACCCAGCTAAAATAATTAAAAGAATTAAATAAAATATTCAAACATCATTTCAAACATTTATATAAAAAATATAATGCCATCTACCAAAATTTAATATTCAAGCAATAGCTAATAAAATTGAAACATCACCAATTCGATTAGTTAATACAGTAAGTATCCCTGCAGAATAGGACTTATAATTTTGAAAGTAAATAACCAAACAATAAGAAACTAAACCTAAACCATCTCACCCAATCAAAATTCTTATTAAATTAGGACTAATAATTATTATTATTATAGATATAACAAATATTAAAACTAAAAAATAAAAACGACTCCTATAAATATCAGAACCCATATAGATTTCTCTATAATAAATAACTATTGAAGAAATAAGAAAGACGCAGCCTAAAAAAACTAAAGAGATTCAATCAAAAAGAAAAGTTATTATTACAGAACAACTATTTAAACTAAGAATTTCTCAATCTAGAAATAAAATATAATCAGAAGATAAAAAATAAACGCCTAAAAAAAATAAGAAGACTCCTGAAATCAATAATATAAAAGAACCTATAAGATACAAAGAGATATTTTTTATAAAAATGGTTTAAAGCATTTTAAGCACCTACAACTCCACAAATTGTAATTCTAAATAAACTATTTAAACATAAACAAAAATCAAATAAATCACACTTTAAAATTAAAGCATTTAAAGGTAAAACATGTAAAAAAATCAATAAATATTCCCGAAAAGTATTAGACCCTAATTTATTTAAACCTCTATAGAAAGACCCGTGTTGAGTATAAGAATATAAAAAAATTCTATAACAACAGGCCAAAAAGGAAGATAAACCTAAAAATAATAAACTTAAAGAACTTCAACTTATAATTCTATTAATTAACATTACCTCTCCTACCAAATTTAAAGAAGTGGGAGATGCTATATTATTAGCTCTTAAAATAAATCATATTAATGACATAGAGGGCATAAATACAATCAATCCCTTATTAATATAAAATCTTCGACTATGGGTCCTCTCATAAATAATATTAGCTAAACAAAATAATCCAGAAGAACATAATCCATGCCCAATTATTAATATTAAAGAACCTCTATAACCTCAAGAGTCTAAAGTAAATAAACCACATAATACCATTCCTATATGGGCAACAGAAGAATAAGCAATCAAAGACTTAATATCAGTTTGATATATACATAAAATACCAACTAAAACTATACCATAAAGAGTTAAAGATATAAAAAAGAAATTAAATTCAATGGAATATTCATATATAAAATATAGGACACGTATTAAACCATAACCCCCTAATTTTAATAAAACTCCTGCTAAAATTATAGAACCAGAAATTGGAGCCTCAACATGTGCCCTAGGTAATCAAAAATGTACTATAATTATAGGTATTTTTACCAAAAAAGCCATAATTAAGGATATATAAAGATAAAAATTCATTTCTAAGTCAATTAAAAAATAAAACAAAGTACCACAAGTGTTATCAATATATAAAATAGATAGAAGTAAAGGTATTGAAGCAACTAAAGTATAAAACAAGAATGAATATCCCGCATTTAAACGTTCAGGCTGATATCCCCAACCAAAAATTAAAAATAAAGTAGGAATTAAAGATGATTCAAAAAAGATAAAAAACAATAAAAGATTCGTAGTAGTAAAAGAAAGAATAAGAAAAATTAATAAAAATAAATTAACAAATATAAACTCTACAGAGAAATTTTTACCTAAATAAACCGAATATCTAGCAACCATTATTAATATAATAATTCAAAAAGTTAAGAAAACTATTCTTATAGACAAAATATCTCCCCCAAAGGAATATCTTATTATAGTAAAGTAATCCGAAAATCAATAATAATTAAAAAAAATAAAGAAAGCAATAGAAAGAGATATAGTAAAAAATCACCAAGAACCTATTAGTAAGTAGGGGATTAAAAAAAGTACAAATATAAATATTATTATCATCCTAAAATTGATAAACTAGAGATGTTATCTCTTCCTTGAGAACGAATCAAACAAACTAAAATACCAAGACCCAAAGCCCCTTCACAAACAACAAAGGTTAAAAAAATTAATAAAAAATAATAATTCATATAATAATTACTCAAAAAAATAAATATACAAAAATAAAGAGAAAGAGCTAAAAATTCCAATCTTAACAAAGTTAAAAGTAGATGCTTATGTATAGAACAAAAAACAATTAAACCAGAAAAAAATATAAAAAAAGTACAAAATTCAATCATAAGAATATAAGTTTTAATAGTTTAAATATAAAACGATGATCTTGTAAATCATAAATAGATTTTATCTTTAAAACTCTTATCAGCAGAAAAAGCATTCCCTTTATTATTAACCTCCAAGATTAATGTTTTATTTAAACTACCCGCTGAATTAATTATATTTATAAATTAAATTTACAATGATAAAATTTTTTACAATTATATCAATTATAATAAGATTAATATTTATATTTATAAAACATCCTCTTAGAATAGGATTAATTTTGATTTTACAAACCATTATAGTATCCCTAATTACAGGGCTAATAATCAATAATTTCTGATTTTCATTTATTTTATTAATTATTATACTCAGAGGAGCATTAGTCCTATTCATTTACATAGCAAGAGTGGCTTCAAACGAAAAATTTAATCCATCAATTAAAATATTGTATACAACAGTTATTATAACAATAATTATATCTGTTATAATTATATTTATCGAAAGTAATTATCAATGAATAATATTAGAAAAACTAAACATAAAAAATAGACAGGTAATAAGATTAATTAAATTATTTAATTTAAATAATATAATAATTACAATTATAATCGTTTCATATTTATTCATAACAATGATTGTAATTACATATATTGTAAATGTCACAGAAGGACCCCTCCGAACAAAAAATTAATGAACAAACCATTACGAAAAACTCACCCAATAATTAAAATTATTAATGGGTCATTAATTGACCTTCCAACCCCTACATCAATTACATTATGATGAAACTTTGGGTCCCTATTAGGAATATGCTTAATAATTCAAATTATTACAGGAATTTTTTTAGCAATACATTATACAGGAAACATTGAAATAGCATATAAAAGAGTTGTTCATATCTGTCGAGACGTTAATAGAGGCTGATTGCTACGAAATTTACACGCTAATGGAGCATCATTATTTTTTATATGTTTATATTTACATATCGGACGAGGATTATACTATGGATCATATAAATTATTACCTACATGAATAATAGGAATTTTAATATTATTCGTTACAATAGGAACAGCCTTTCTAGGATACGTACTCCCATGAGGTCAAATGTCATTTTGGGGGGCCACGGTAATCACAAATCTATTATCAGCTATTCCCTATCTTGGGGACACATTAGTAAAGTGATTATGAGGAGGTTTTGCAGTAGATAATGCAACATTAACACGTTTCTTTACATTACACTTCTTACTACCATTTATTTTAGCAGCAATAACAATAATTCATTTATTATTCTTACATCAAACAGGATCAAATAACCCTATAGGATTAAAAACAGGATTAGATAAAATCCCATTCCACCCATACTTTTCAATTAAAGATTTAGCTGGCATATCCATTACATTAATAATATTTCTATCACTAACGCTATTAGAACCTCGTTTATTAGGAGATCCTGAAAATTATATCCCTGCCAGACCAATAGTCACCCCGGTACACATTCAACCTGAATGATACTTTTTATTTGCATATGCAATTTTACGATCAATCCCTAATAAATTAGGAGGAGTAATTGCGATAGTTGCTTCAATTGCAATCATTGCAGTATTACCATTTACAAATAAAAACAAATTTCAAGGACTTACATTTTATCCATTAAATCAAATTCTATTCTGAAGATTCGTAAGAATTATACTAATATTAACATGGATTGGAGCAAAACCTGTAGAAGACCCATTTATTCTTACTGGACAAATTCTTACAGGGTTATACTTTTTGTACTTTTTAGTCAATCCCATAGTGCTTAAAATATGGGATTGATTAATTGAATAAACAACTAGTTAATTAGCTTAAGAAAAGCATATACTTTGAAAGTATATAAAGAGGGTTTAATTCCCTTATTAACTTATAATTCACTAAGTTTAATGAAGTGTTCTAATTAAATTAAGAACATTAAAATACCAGAGAAAAATAAAAGATAATTCAATGAAAGAGGTAAAAATACCCTTCAAGTCAAATATATTAATTTATCATAACGATAACGAGGGAGAGATCCTCGGACTCAAATAAAAATAAATACTATAAACGTTCATTTAATAAAAAACTTAATGGAATACAAATCACAACCAAAAAATATAATACAAGTTAATAAACTTATAAAAATAATATTCATATACTCAGCTAAAAAAATAAAAGCAAAACCCCCTCTTCTATACTCAACATTAAAACCAGAAACTAATTCCGATTCGCCCTCAGCAAAATCAAAGGGAGAACGATTAGTTTCCGCTAAACAAGTTGAAAATCAACAAAAAAAAAGAGGAAAAGAAAAGAAAATAAATCACACATAATATTGATATAATATAAAATCTAAAAAATTAAAACCAAAAATAAAAATTAATAAACAAACCAAAATTAAAGCTATTCTTACTTCATAAGAAATAGTTTGAGCAACAGAACGTAAACCCCCTAAAAGAGCATAGTTAGAATTAGATCTTCAGCCAGATAATATAACACCATATACTCCTATACCTGTACAACATAAAAAAAATAGAGCGCCAAAGCTAAAGTTATAAACATTAACTAAAAAAGGAAATAAAACCCATAAAGAAAATGAAAGAGATAATAAAAATACAGGAGAAATATAATAAATTATAAAATTAGAGTAAGTAGGAAAAGTTTGCTCCTTAAAAAATAACTTAAGGCCATCAGAAAAAGGTTGTAAGATACCTATAAAACCTACTTTATTAGGGCCTTTACGTAATTGAATATACCCTAGAACCTTACGTTCTAACAAAGTAACAAAGGCAACGCCTACTAAAACTAAAACCACAGTAATTAAATAAGAAACCAAAAAATAAAACACTACTATCTGTAAAAAAATTTACATAAATAAATTCTAAATTTATTGCACTAATCTGCCAAAATAGTAATTAATAGAAATCAATATTAAAAAATTATTCCTTAAACCCGGTCCTTTCGTACTAAGATTTAAAACACAAATTTGAAGATAGAAACTGACCTGGCTTACGCCGGTCTGAACTCAGATCATGTAAAAAATTAAAGGTCGAACAGACCTAGTTAGTAGACTCCTGCACCTACAACTTATTTTAATCCAACATCGAGGTCGCAAACTCCTTCATCGATTAGAACTCTCCGAAAAAATTACGCTGTTATCCCTAAGGTAACTTAATCTTATAATCAATAATAATGGATCAGAAAAACATTAATTAATGAATTAAATTAAATAGAAGTTATGTAAATTCCATAGTCGCCCCAACCAAATATTTTTATATATCAAAAATAATAAATAAACCAAAATATATAATATATATAAATATAAAGATCTATAGGGTCTTCTCGTCCCTCAAATATATTTTGGCTTTTTGACCAAAAAATTAAATTCAAAAAATAAATTAAAGAAAGTTTATATCTCGTTCAACCATTCATTCCAGCCTTCAATTAAAAGACAAATGATTATGCTACCTTAGCACAGTTAATATACCGCGGCCATTCAATAAAATCATTGGGCAGGTTAGACCTTATATTTTAGACAAAAGGACATGTTTTTGTTAAACAGGCGAATATAATATTTGCCGAGTTACTATAATTTAATTAAATTATATACTAATTTAATCATTATTACTATTAATATTAAAATAATTAATTAATTCTTGTAAAAAATTAAACAAAAGAAAAATAAATAAAAATTTAACTTACCCTATAACGAGATTAAAGATGGCTGATTCTAAGCCTACAAAAGTTAATTATTAAAAGTTTAGTTATAAAATTACTTCAGAGCTTATCCCCTAAAGTATTTGATACAAAAATAAAAAAGAAAAAAAGTTATCGAATTTAAAATTGCATCCTAAATTAAATTTAATTCCAAGAAAACCAGATATCATGGAGAACGAATAACATATCATTACTAAAATCATATTAAAAACAATTTTGAAACATTGAATATCATAAAACTTTATCTCTCTCCATATTCGGGAAATAAACATAAGTTTATTAAATTAATTAACCCTGATACAAAAGGTACAAAAAATAAATTTTACTTTAATTATATATAAAAATATTCCTTAACAGTACTATAAACTATAAAAATTAAAATTAGTTCAATAAAATTTACTAAAATAAAAGTTATTTCTATTAATATAGCAAAAATAAAATATTATTTTAATTTTTAATAAAAATTCTCTCAAGTAGAGTTGAATTGCACAACTTAATTAATTAATGTAAATAATAATTCCCCTAGGGATTCAACTTGACTAACCAGGCCCACCTTCCGGTAGGCCTACTTTGTTACGACTTATCTCATCTTTAGATTATCGATGAGAGCGACGGGCGATGTGTGCATAATTCAGAGCAATATGTCAAAGTTATATTCTAATAACTTTTACTTCTAAATCCAATTTCAAAAATATTTCCATAATTTTATCCAAAAATAAAATTATTGTAACCCACCACTTCTTTATTATAACTACACCTTGACCTGACATTAAATCCAATAAAAATTAAAGAAAATACCCTAATAAGACATTCATGACAGAGATATATAAGTAATAAATAAAGTAAAATTCATCGTGGGATATCAATTACAGGGCAGGTTCCTCTAGAAAGACTAAATTACCGCCAAATTCTTTTAATTTAAAGAACATATCTATTAATACTATAGTAATAAATATTAACAATTCCAAATAATAGGGTATCTAATCCTAGTTTTATATTTGAATTTTCTAATTTAATCATAAAAAATAAATTACATAAATTCCTAATTTCACCTAAAAATTCACTGTTAAATAAAATTAAATCAAAATTAAATTATAACTAAATTCAATTCATTAACCCCGGATGTATAACCGCGAATGCTGGCACAACCTTCGTCAGAATTTTATTGATTAACTAAATCTAAAATTCCTTAAATCTTAAAATTAAGAACTGCAAATAATATAAATGACCATCAAGATCGTAAAATATCAAGCAAATACTTGCATGTACAATTATCAATAAATGAATTCCAATCTAAACCAGAATCAAACTTTTAATTAAACTAATCAGGTAACTGGCACAATAAGATGTTTCCCCCCCTCTCATGGCCCCCTGCCCTACATCCTATACAGGATATAGACAAGTATTAGTCTATTAAATATTTCACATATCTTTAATTAAACAATATATATATATTACATTCATACTAGATTAACTTTTAAATAAATCAATTATATATGTAACTATTAGCTATATAGTTAACCTTATAAATAAAGCTTAACATATAGGATAATTTCTATTCATTAGAAATTATAATTTTAAAATCTGTATATTTATTCTTAAACAACCAGTAATATTGGGTATAATAGACGACTTTTTAAACATAAGAAAATACTTACATGTCCTGATCTATCAGCCTTCCACGGTTCCTATACTCCCATTATCTCTCTATACGTACATTCTCTCTTTATCCCCCAGAAATAGTATCATATGGATAGCCCTTGGTGGTATCTCTCCTCCTCTCTCCTCCCATCCTCTTTAAAAAGAAATTAGAATTAAGGTAACATCTTAAATAATGGAAAACAATAAATTAAAAATTTACAATTCTCTAAATATTAAGATGTTATATATTGATTTTTTTTTATTTTATTTGAAATTTATAAAAGCTCTGGTATCTATAAATTATCCTAATCCTCCTGAAATAAATGAAAATCAGAAAATTGTGAAAATCAAAGAACAATAAATGGATATTTTTACTTTTTGGAGATTATCGAGGATTTGGTACCTATAAATACATCGAAAACCTTGAAAATAGATGAAAATCAGAAAATTGTGAAAATCAAAGAACAATAAATGGATATTTTTACTTTTTGGAGATTATCGAGGATTTGGTACCTATAAATACATTGTCTGAAAATAAATGAGAAAATTACAGTCATTTTAATATTGTCCCGATACCTCTATACTTTACAAACAAATAAAAAATAAATCATCAGACAAATGTTCTAAATAAACAAAAATTCACGAATTACCTATACTTAGGTACCAATAAAACTATATTTACCAAACAAATATAAGAAAGAACATCTTTTTTTTTAAAAATATAAAACAAAAAAAAAGAAA